ATGGATTATCAATAACCCTAGAATTCTTTCTTCCTGGGTCGATGCCCGAGCGGTTAATGGGGACGGACTGTAAATTCGTTGGCAATATGTCTACGCTGGTTCAAATCCAGCTCGGCCCAATAAAAGGAAAAAAGTCTCATTTTATGATATATCCATCCCTATCCCTACCGCCCTTTTATTTGCTTTATTTCTTTTTATTTGTTCCCATAAATTCTGCTGATCTAGATGTATATTAGGATGATTAAGTGTATAAAGTTTAATGAAAAGAGTAAAGAAAAAAAGACTATTTTCATTGAAAAATGGATTATCGATCGATTTTCTTCATTTGACAATAATGAAAAAAAAGGATTCCTAGTTACTAGGAATCCATTCTAAATAAAAAAGAAAATGGCTTTAATTATCTATTAAGAATATAATGAATATGTGTATGCTGCACACTTTTTTATTTACCTGGGATTGTAGTTCAACTGGTCAGAGTACCGCCCTGTCAAGGCGGAAGCTGCGGGTTCGAGCCCCGTCAATCCCGACCCCGGCGGATAAAAATAAATAAATCAAAGCGTCCCTTCCTTTTCTGTGAAAGGGGATACAAATGGCCGAATTGAATTCCCAACAATATTTTTTTAACATTTCTGATCAAAACAAAAAATATGGGAATTTCTCGTACCTCAACTCGTACCCATGGATGATAGAGAATGTTATGTGAATTTCGAACATTATTTATTGGTAGCACTCAGCATATTCAGGGTTCAAAAAGATACTGTACCGGGGCCCTTTTTTTTCGATTGCCCTGGTCCGTCCATTAATAAAAATCAAATAGAATGTCATATGTTTGGTATTTTTATCGGGAGTACATAGACGTATAAATGGAATTTTTTTCTAAACATTGGAAGCGGAAAAGTAGTCAGATGATACTTCATTAGATGGTTGTACAAAGAAAGGGGGCAATTGGTTATAGAAAAAAAAAGAGCGGAAAAGAATAACAATATCAATAAAGGAAACGAATTCTTTTGTTTGGACCAGGAATCACAAATTTTTGATTTGGTGTGGATAAAAGATCTTCCTATGTTATACTATTCAATTCTCGACGGTGAATTGATTTGATAGTGATTTGATAGTTTAGATATTGTTATTCATGATATTGATCCGATTCGATATCATTGAAAAGTAATTCATCGCATTGAATTTAATTGAATTTACAAGTGATTTTCATCTCCATGGGATTAAATCCCGAGTTATTACGAAGTAAAAAAAAAGGGAAATTATGGAAGTAAATATTCTAGCATTTATTGCTACTGCGCTGTTGATTCTAGTTCCTACTGCTTTTTTACTTATAATATATGTAAAAACAGTCAGTCAAGGCAATTAATTTGAATAAAACTTGACTTCTTATCATTAGTACTTCTTATCATTAGTATAGTATGGTAGAAAGATTCAGATATTTCTTTCTATCATACTATACTATTCTAATTCTAGGAATGTATAAAGATCCAAACTTAATATAGATCAATTTTGAATATCTATCTTCATAGATGTCGATATCAATTAAATATATGCGATTGCCGTCCTATCTCAATTTTCTTTCTTTGTTTGATTTTAGTTGTCTTGATTTCAATCTGAAAAAATCGCAAGACAAAGCCTTGCCATTTTTTAATTCCCGGATTTCTTATTAGTTTCTCTATGAATCTCGCTATCCATCAAAAAAAGAATCAAATCCATGGAGGAAATAAAAATAGAATATATATTATTAATAATAAAAAAAGAAAATCAAATAATCTCTTTTTTACATTAAAAATGACAAGAAGTAATTGATTGAAGAGTTAACAGATGATCAAAAGAGTTCTGTAGTAACTTCTTCGTATTTTGTTTCGAAAGGAGTTATACCTTACCAATTTTTTAACCTTTGATACATTGTATGAAATGGGTTAAATAAAACAAAATGAGTCATAGAATACCTTACTACATTAGAACCAAAAAATTTCTAAATCTAAAAATGAAGACTAATTCAAATTAATTAAATAATTTAATTGATACAGTGAATTTCAAATAAAAGGCTTTGCAAAACCATTAAAAAAAAAATTGATACAGTTTGATTCCTCAATCTGATTATAAAACGAGTAATACGTTTAGAGTCCACTTCTTCCCCATACTACGAGTGAAAGGGAAAATGTAAAGACTACCATTAAAGCAGCCCAAGCAAGACTTACTATATCCATGTGAATTATGTCCCCTATCTCTATAAATATGAAACGAATAAAATATGAAGGAATTTTTCCATTATTGTTAACTAATAATATAATAATGAAATTACTGGCACAGAGTCAAAAAAAAAGGATTCGGACACAAAACCGTTGATGAAAGACTGCAATAAATTCACTTAGAACAAGTTCTTTTAGATGATTTCTAGTTCAATCGGGAAAGATTAAGCACAAGCAAAAAAAGATACAGTGGCATTTTTGGGGGGAGTCTCAAGAGAATGTTGTTAACATGTAACAATAAAATA